AGAATTAGACGGTCTTCCCGAGCAGGCCTTTTATTTGGTGGGTAACATCGATGAAGCTACCGCGAAAGCTATGAACTTAGAAGTGGAGAGCAAATTGAAGAAATGACCTTAAATCTTTGTGTACTGACTCCTAATCGAATTATTTGGGATTCAGAAGTGAAAGAAATCATTTTATCTACTAATAGTGGCCAAATTGGCGTATTACCAAACCACGCCCCTATTGCCACGGCTGTAGATATAGGTCTTTTGAGAATACGCCTCAACGACCAATGGTTAACGGTGGCTCTGATGGGTGGTTTCGCTAGAATAGGTAATAATGAGATCACCATTTTAGGAAATGATGCGGAGATGAGTACTGACATTGATCCGCAAGAAGCTCAGAAAGCTCTTGAAATAGCTGAAGCTAACTTGAGTAGAGCTGAGGGTAAGAGACAAGCAATTGAAGCGAATCTAGCTCTCAGACGAGCTAGGACACGAGTAGAGGCTGTAAATGCTATTTCCTCCTAGTCAAGTCAATACATCAAAATAATCAAAAGAAGTTCTTTAGAACTGTATTATTATACACCACATTTTTATTCTGCCAATTGAACACAATCAAGTCTAATCTGATATAACGAAAAAAAAAAGAAAATGGGTAGAAAAACTTATTAGATATCACTCAATTGACTTCGGTATCTAATAAGTTCTACCTACTATTGGATTTGAACCAATGACTCCCGCCGTATGAAAGCAATACTCTAACCACTGAGTTAAGTAGGTTATTTATCACCAAAAAAAGGACCCATCACTTATAGGATTATAAGTGGAATATTATTTCTAAGCAATACCAATCTGTTAACAGTAGACGGATCAGAGAGCTATCATGTGGGATTATGGAATATCCATCTTGACAAGAAATTATCCATATGTTAATATATCTATGACAAGGGCTATAGCTCAGTTAGGTAGAGCACCTCGTTTACACGTGCGCCAATGCTTTTCAAGGGAGCCCATTATGCAATGCAATAAACATAATTGATCTTATTGACAAATCGATGTCTTACTCCATAGATTCGAGGGAACAAGAGAACAATAGCCGGACAAATATGGGGTTCGGTCCGATTCAGGTGCGAATTCAAGTGCCAAATCAAATAGAACCCACCATTGATTTGATAGTTGATAAGGTAAATACCCAGTCCATTCAATGCTAGGCATAATGAGTATAAGGGCCTCAAAATAACCTTTTTTCGTCCTATGAACTTTAAGGTGTATGAAGTCTCATATTCGACTCTTGCAGCGTAGCGATAGAGAATCCATCTAACTTAGTTTGATCTAGGCCGAAGGCAGACCTAAGTCAAGGTAACCCTTCTTTGAAACACTTTGGTATTGCTCCTAGATCAGAATACAAATGATGAATCAGAGCACATGGAGCCATCTCATTATTTTCCTGTAAAGAAAAATATGGTGGACTAACTGATCTTTACATCAGTTTATGAAAGAGCCCAATGCAACAAAATGCATGTTGGGTCTTTGAAACAGTTCGAATCATTTCGATAATAATCAGTTTGATCTGTTTTACCGAGAAGGTCTACGGTTCGAGTCCGTATAGCCCTAATACATTCTATTTTAGTTTTAGTATAGTTTTCATTTCCTCATTAGTACTTGTTTATAGACCGGCCGGTTGGTTGGTCCAAAAGTATTACCACATATTCATGTAAATACATAGGGACAGGAAAATAAAAACAATAAATAAAAAACAATAATTCATTCCAATAGATCTAATCAGTATTTGTAAAATCTCGGATAAAATACTCATCTTCCTTCATCCATCTTCGTGGATGGATTACATATCATATGACCTTTTTCCTCTTTTCCTGTCCATGATTAAAGAGTTAGTGATACATTTTTGCGTTGGTATATCGAATCCGGTCAATTTATGAAGTGAGAATCATGACATGATTCTGTCTAAAAACTTCAACAGTCACATAGATCTAGGACCTATTCTTTTCTTGTATTTGTTTTGTGGAGTCGCCTGACTAATCGCTTTTTGGCAGAACAACAACCCCGATTGATTGATTCAGAGATAATGCAGAGATAATGAATTGGTCCTAAATGTATCAATTTCCTTCTTCTATATTCTATGAGTTGAGTTGGTTTTGGGATTTGGTCTGTCAAATCATTCGATAATGTCTAATTCTTTCTATTAGAAGTATCCTTCTTATGTAGATTAGATAATTTACGATTCCGTCTATTTATTATACCACTCTGTGGTATGTTTCATTGTGTAATGTAGGTTTGCTGTAAAACAAACCTTTTTCTTGTAGTGAAATCCAACCCATCGGGTGGTCTTACTATTACTAAGTGTTATTGCCGTAACAAAACAAACAAGTATTTTGGTTCATTCCAAATCGCGATCTTTCTTTAGTACTCGAGATTGGTCTGAAATGGAATGACTCTTTTTTTTTCATTCTAACTCTAATGAAATAACTCGATTCTTTTTATTTTATTTCTGAGAGGGTCA